GCTAGCGTAGCTTAATGCAAAGCATAACACTGAAGATGTTAAGATGAGCCCTAAGAAGCTCCGCATGCACAAAGGCATGGTCCCGACCTTATTGTCAGCTCTAACCCAACTTACACATGCAAGTCTCCGCAACCCCGTGAGTATGCCCTCAATCCCCTGCCCGGGGACGAGGAGCGGGCATCAGGCACAAATTTTAGCCCAAGACGCCTAGCCAAGCCACACCCCCAAGGGAATTCAGCAGTGATAAACATTAAGCCATGAGTGAAAACTTGACTCAGTCAGGGTTAAAAGGGCCGGTAAAACTCGTGCCAGCCACCGCGGTTAAACGAGAGGCCCTAGTTGACACTATTGCGGCGTAAAGGGTGGTTAGGGGAAGAATAACAATAAAGCCAAATGACCCTTTGGCCGTCATACGCTTCTAGGTGTCCGAAGTCCAACCCCACGAAAGTAGCTTTAATAAAATTCACCTGACCCCACGAAAGCTAAGAGACAAACTAGGATTAGATACCCTACTATGCTTAGCCATAAACCAAGACATCCAACTACAATTAGATGTCCGCCAGGGTACTACAAGCATTAGCTTAAAACCCAAAGGACCTGACGGTGCCTTAGACCCCCCTAGAGGAGCCTGTTCTAGAACCGATAACCCCCGTTAAACCTCACCGCTTCTGGCCACCCCAGCCTATATACCGCCGTCGCCAGCTTACCCTGTGAAGGTAATAAAAGTAAGCAAAATGGACACAATCCAAAACGTCAGGTCGAGGTGTAGCGCACGGAGCGGGAAGAAATGGGCTACATTTTCTATCACAGAACACTACGAATATGCAACATGAAATAGTGCTTGAAGGAGGATTTAGTAGTAAAAAGGAAACAGAGTGTCCTTTTGAACCCGGCTCTAAGACGCGTACACACCGCCCGTCACTCTCCCCTGTCAACACGCACTAAAAATACATAATACTAAAGCACTGACAAGGGGAGGCAAGTCGTAACATGGTAAGTGTACCGGAAGGTGCACTTGGATAACCCAGGGCGTGGCTGAGTAGTTAAGCATCTCACTTACACCGAGAAAACATCCATGCAAATTGGGTCGCCCTGAGCCAAACAACTAGCTTAATCACCAATTTTAAACCATTAATATAAATAAAAGAATATAACCCACCCCTTAAAATTAAACCATTTTTTTACCTGAGTATGGGAGACAGAAAAGGTTCATCTAAAGCAATAGAGAAAGTACCGCAAGGGAAAGCTGAAAGAGAAATGAAACAACCCATATAAGCATTAAAAAACAAAGATTAAACCTTGTACCTTTTGCATCATGATTTAGTAAGTATATTCAAGCAAAGAGACCTTTAGTTTGAAGCCCCGAAACCAGGTGAGCTACCCCGAGACAGCCTATGTAAATTAGGGCTAACCCGTCTCTGTGGCAAAAGAGTGGGAAGAGCTCCGGGTAGAAGTGACAGACCTACCGAACCTGGTGATAGCTGGTTGCCTGAGAAATGGATAAAAGTTCAGCCCTATACACCCCAAACCAAAACTCCCTACTTAAAGGCAACTAAGGGAAATTTATAGGAGTTAGTTAAAGGGGGTACAGCCCCTCTAACAAAGGATACAACCTTATCAGGAGGATAAAGATCATATTATTTAAAACAAACTGTTTTAGTGGGCCTAAGAGCAGCCATCTAAGCAGAAAGCGTTAAAGCTCGGACAGAGTAATGTTTATTATACCGATAAAAAATCTTACTCCCCTAGAAATATCAGGCCATTCTATGCTCGCATGGAAGAAATTATGCTAAAATGAGTAACAAGAAGACATGCTCTTCTCCAAGCACAAGTGTAAGCCAGATCGGACAAACCACTGGAGAATAACGAACTCAACTCAAGAGAGTACTGTGAACAATATAAAAACCAAGAAAAACTCACAACAAATAATCGTTAACCCCACACTGGAGTGCTATTCTAAAGGAAAGACTAAAAGAAGGGGAAGGAACTCGGCAAACACAAGCCTCGCCTGTTTACCAAAAACATCGCCTCCTGCAACTATATTAAGTATAGGAGGTCCAGCCTGCCCAGTGACTACGGGTTCAACGGCCGCGGTATTTTGACCGTGCAAAGGTAGCGCAATCACTTGTCTCTTAAATAGAGACCTGTATGAATGGCTAAACGAGGGCTTAACTGTCTCCCCCTTCCAGTCAGTGAAATTGATCTATCCGTGCAGAAGCGGGTGTAATAATACAAGACGAGAAGACCCTTTGGAGCTTAAGGTACAAAATTTAAACACGTTAAGCAACTCATCAAAAAGCAAGAACTTAATGTAATATAAAATTTTACCTTCGGTTGGGGCGACCGCGGAGGAAAAACCAGCCTCCGAGTGGAATGGGACAAACCCCTAAAACCAAGAGAAACATCTCTAAGCCGCAAAACATTTGACCAATAATGATCCGGTCCTGTGACCGATCAACGAACCAAGTTACCCTAGGGATAACAGCGCAATCCTCTCCCAGAGTCCATATCGACGAGGGGGTTTACGACCTCGATGTTGGATCAGGACATCCTAATGGTGCAGCCGCTATTAAGGGTTCGTTTGTTCAACGATTAAAGTCCTACGTGATCTGAGTTCAGACCGGAGCAATCCAGGTCAGTTTCTATCTGTAATGCTACTTTTCCTAGTACGAAAGGATCAGAAAAGGGGGGCCCATACTTAAAGCACGCCCCACCCCTAATTAATGAAAACAAATAAATTAAAGAAAGGGAGGGCCCAGGCCCTACCGCCCAAAATAAGGGCATATTGGGGTGGCAGAGCATGGTAAATTGCGAAAGGTCTAAGCCCTTTATACCAGAGGTTCAAATCCTCTTCCCAATTTATGCTAAGCACTTTAATAAATCACTTAATTAACCCCCTGGCCTACATCGTGCCAGTCCTACTAGCAGTAGCCTTCCTAACCTTACTTGAACGAAAAGTCCTGGGATATATACAATTACGGAAAGGACCTAACGTAGTAGGCCCTAGCGGACTATTGCAGCCCATCGCCGACGGAGTAAAACTATTTATTAAAGAACCCGTTCGACCCTCCACATCATCACCCTTTTTATTTTTAGCAACCCCCATTCTTGCATTAACCCTCGCTATGACACTATGGGCACCCATACCAATGCCATACCCTGTTATTGACCTTAATCTAGGGATCCTATTCATTTTAGCCCTCTCAAGCTTAGCAGTATATTCTATTCTGGGATCAGGATGAGCATCCAAATCAAAATATGCACTAATTGGGGCCCTTCGAGCAGTAGCCCAAACAATTTCATATGAAGTAAGCCTAGGGCTTATCTTTCTCTCAGTAATTATCTTCTCAGGTGGCTATACCCTCCAAACATTTAACACAGCCCAAGAAAGCATTTGATTGCTAGCTCCAGCATGACCTCTAGCAGCCATATGGTATATTTCAACCCTGGCCGAAACAAACCGGGCACCGTTTGACCTCACAGAGGGGGAATCAGAACTAGTATCTGGTTTTAACGTAGAATACGCGGGGGGGCCCTTTGCCTTGTTTTTCCTGGCCGAATATGCCAACATTCTTATAATAAATACATTATCAGTTGTATTATTTCTAGGATCTTCCCACTTCCCTAATATACCAGAGTTAACAACAATTGGCCTAATAATTAAAGCCGCGCTCCTATCACTCGTATTCCTCTGGGTTCGCGCCTCTTATCCTCGATTTCGATATGACCAGCTCATACACCTCGTATGAAAAAACTTTCTGCCCTTAACATTAGCACTTGTTTTATGACATGTTGCGCTACCAATTGCACTAGCGGGCCTTCCCCCCCAACTATAGCTTAAGAACTGTGCCCGAATGCCCAGGGACCACTTTGATAGAGTAGCTTATAGGGGTTAAAATCCCCTCAGTTCTTAGAAAGAAGGGGGTCGAACCCATACTCAAGAGATCAAAACTCTTGGTGCTTCCTCTACACCACTTTCTAAGATGGAGTCAGCTAATTAAGCTTTCGGGCCCATACCCCGAACATGATGGTTAAAGTCCCCCCTCCATCAATGAATCCCTATGTACTAATATTTATATTATCCAGCCTTGGATTGGGGACTACCCTGACCTTCGCTAACTCTCACTGACTCCTGGCTTGAATAGGTTTAGAGATTAATACCCTAGCAATTGTACCATTGATAGCACAACACCATCACCCGCGAGCAGTAGAAGCTACTACCAAATACTTCTTAACCCAAGCAACCGCAGCAGCAATAATTCTGTTTGCAAGTACAACAAATGCATGAATTACAGGGGAGTGGGATATAAACAATATATCAAGTCCAATCGCTAGCACTATGGTTATTACCGCCTTGGCACTTAAAATTGGACTTGCACCAATACACTTTTGAATACCAGAAGTTCTACAAGGGCTAGATTTACTAACAGGCCTAATTATATCAACTTGACAAAAGCTAGCCCCCCTAGCCCTCATTATTCAAACATCTCAAGCCATTGATCCGCTCCTACTAACCTCCTTAGGACTTATATCCTCATTAATTGGAGGCTGAGGCGGATTAAACCAAACGCAGCTGCGGAAAATCCTAGCCTACTCCTCTATTGCCCATATGGGGTGAATAATTATTATTTTACAATATGCCCCTCAACTTACAATCCTTGCACTAGGTACCTACATCTTCATAACCTCAGCAGCATTTCTTACATTAAAAATGTCCTCAACCACAAGTATTAGCACCCTTGCAATAACCTGATCAAACAACCCTATTCTAACTACAACCACCGCCCTTGTTTTATTATCATTACGCGGACTACCACCATTAACGGGATTTATACCAAAATGATTAAATCTGCAAGAACTAGCAAAACAAGACCTCCCCACCACCGCCACAATCATAGCCCTTGCAGCCCTACTAAGCCTATATTTCTACCTCCGACTATGTTACGCAATATCACTAACAATTTCCCCAAACACAACCAACTCAACTACACCATGACGAGTACAATCAACTCAAACCTCTTTACCCCTAACTCTCTCAACTATAGCTGCACTAGGTCTTTTACCTCTTACTCCGGCTATATTAATGTTAGCCACCTAGGAATTTAGGATAGCACCAGACCGAGAGCCTTCAAAGCTCTAAGCAGAAGTGAAAATCTTCTATTTCCTGAATAAGGCCTACAAGAATCTATCTTGCATTTTATGATTGCAAATCAAATGTTTTTATTAAACTAAGGCCTTACTAGATGGGAAGGCCTCGATCCTACAAACTCTTAGTTAACAGCTAAGCGCTCAAGCCAGCGAGCATCCACCTACTTTTCCCGCCGTTAGCCTGAAAGGCGGGAAAAGCCCCGGCAGAGTCTCCTCTACGTCTCTGGATTTGCAATCCAACGTGTTTCTTCACCACGGGGCTGTGATAGGAAGAGGACTTAAACCTCTGTCTTCGGGGCTACAACCCACCGCCTAATACTCGGCTACCCTACCTGTGGCAATTACGCGCTGATTCTTTTCTACAAACCACAAAGACATTGGTACCCTTTATCTTGTATTTGGTGCCTGAGCTGGAATAGTGGGAACTGCTTTAAGCCTTCTTATCCGAGCCGAACTAAGTCAACCTGGCTCACTTCTAGGCGATGATCAAATTTATAATGTTATCGTTACCGCCCACGCCTTTGTAATAATTTTCTTTATAGTAATACCAATTCTTATTGGGGGATTTGGAAATTGACTTGTACCACTAATAATTGGGGCACCTGACATAGCATTCCCTCGGATAAATAATATAAGCTTTTGACTTCTTCCCCCATCATTCCTATTACTGTTAGCCTCTTCTGGTGTCGAGGCCGGAGCCGGGACAGGGTGAACAGTTTATCCTCCACTCGCAGGTAATCTTGCTCATGCAGGAGCATCCGTAGACCTTACAATTTTTTCACTCCATTTAGCAGGTGTATCATCAATTCTAGGTGCAATTAATTTTATTACCACCACTATTAACATGAAACCCCCAGCCATCTCCCAATATCAGACACCTTTATTTGTATGAGCTGTACTTGTAACAGCTGTGCTTTTACTTCTCTCGCTTCCAGTTCTGGCCGCTGGAATTACTATACTTCTCACAGATCGAAATCTTAATACCACATTCTTCGACCCGGCAGGGGGAGGAGACCCAATCCTTTACCAACACTTGTTCTGATTCTTTGGTCACCCTGAAGTATACATTCTTATTTTACCAGGGTTTGGAATTATTTCACATGTTGTAGCCTACTACGCCGGTAAAAAAGAACCATTCGGTTACATAGGAATAGTTTGAGCTATAATAGCCATTGGCCTCCTTGGTTTTATTGTTTGAGCTCACCATATGTTTACTGTTGGTATAGACGTAGACACCCGTGCCTACTTTACATCTGCAACAATAATTATTGCTATCCCAACCGGTGTTAAAGTATTTAGCTGACTAGCTACACTACACGGCGGCTCTATTAAATGAGACACACCTATACTATGGGCCCTCGGGTTTATTTTCCTTTTCACAGTGGGGGGATTAACAGGAATTGTATTAGCCAACTCATCATTAGACATTGTACTTCACGACACATATTATGTAGTTGCACACTTCCACTATGTCCTATCAATGGGTGCTGTATTTGCCATCATGGCAGCGTTTGTTCACTGATTCCCCCTATTTTCAGGTTACACCCTAAATGACACTTGAACAAAAATCCATTTTGGTGTAATATTTATTGGTGTAAACCTAACATTCTTCCCCCAACACTTCCTAGGCCTAGCTGGTATGCCCCGACGTTATTCTGATTACCCCGATGCTTATGCCCTATGAAATACAGTATCATCTATTGGATCCCTTATCTCCCTAGTTGCAGTAATTATATTCCTATTTATCCTCTGAGAAGCCTTTACATCCAAACGGGAAGTCTCCTCAGTAGAGCTAACCATAACGAACGTGGAATGACTTCACGGCTGCCCTCCACCATACCACACATTTGAAGAACCAGCATTCGTCCGAGTTCAATCAAATTAACGAGAAAGGGAGGAATTGAACCCCCATGTACTGGTTTCAAGCCAGCCACATAACCACTCTGTCACTTTCTTCTAAAGACATTAGTAAAATGCAAATTACACCACCTTGTCAAGGTGGTATTACAGGTTAAATTCCTGTATGTCTTAAGCTTCAAGCTTAATGGCACATCCCACACAACTAGGATTCCAAGACGCGGCATCACCCGTTATAGAAGAACTTCTTCACTTCCACGACCACGCCCTAATAGTTGTATTTTTAATTAGCACTTTAGTATTATATATTATTATCGCAATGGCCTCCACCAAACTTACTAACAAATATATCCTGGACTCCCAAGAAATCGAAATTGTTTGAACCGTTTTACCAGCCGTAATCCTAGTTTTGATTGCCCTCCCATCCCTTCGAATTCTATACCTTATAGACGAAATTAACGACCCCCACCTTACAATTAAAGCCATAGGACACCAGTGATACTGGAGCTACGAATATACAGACTATGAAGACCTAGGCTTTGATTCCTACATAATTCCAACCCAAGACCTCACACCAGGTCAATTTCGACTACTAGAAACCGATCACCGAATGGTAGTTCCAATAGAGTCACCAATTCGTGTATTAGTATCCGCTGAAGATGTACTTCACTCCTGGGCCGTACCATCCTTAGGCGTAAAAATAGACGCAGTGCCCGGGCGACTAAATCAAACTGCCTTTATTACCTCGCGCCCAGGAGTATTCTACGGACAATGCTCCGAAATCTGCGGAGCAAACCACAGCTTTATACCAATTGTAGTTGAAGCCGTCCCACTAGAACATTTTGAAAGCTGATCCTCAGTAATACTAGAAGACGCCTCACTAGAAAGCTAATTATCGGACAGAGCGTTGGCCTTTTAAGCCAAAATTTGGTGACTACCGACCACCTCTAGTGAAATGCCCCAATTAAACCCTAACCCCTGATTTGCCATTCTAGTATTTTCATGAATCATCTTTCTTACTATTATTCCAACTAAAGTTTTAAATCACACAACACCCAACGAACCCACCCCTATAAATGAAGAAAAACATAAAACTGAATCTTGAGATTGACCATGATAACAAGCTTTTTTGACCAGTTTGCAAGCCCTTACTTTCTGGGAGTCCCCCTTATTGCCATTGCAATTGCACTACCATGAATCTTATTCCCAACCCCAACATCTCGGTGATTAAATAACCGACTTATCACCCTTCAAACATGATTCATTAACCGTTTTACTAATCAGCTCCTGATACCTCTAAATGTAGGAGGACATAAATGAGCCTTATTATTTGCCTCATTAATATTGTTCCTTATTACTATTAACATACTTGGCCTTCTGCCATACACCTTTACACCCACCACACAACTCTCACTGAACATAGGATTTGCTGTGCCATTATGACTTGCTACAGTAATTATTGGCATGCGTAATCAGCCAACAGTAGCCCTTGGCCACCTCCTGCCAGAAGGAACCCCTATCCCATTAATTCCAGTACTAATTATTATCGAAACTATTAGCCTGTTTATTCGACCCCTGGCCCTAGGAGTACGACTTACAGCTAATTTAACTGCAGGTCACTTATTAATTCAACTTATTGCCACCGCAGTATTTGTATTATTGCCTATAATACCGACAGTAGCGATTCTAACAGCGGCTGTCTTATTTCTATTAACACTTCTAGAGGTTGCAGTTGCAATAATCCAAGCCTATGTATTTGTACTTCTACTAAGCCTGTATCTGCAAGAAAACGTATAATGGCACACCAAGCACATGCATTTCATATGGTTGATCCTAGCCCATGACCACTAACCGGAGCCGTAGGCGCCCTCTTAATAACATCCGGCCTAGCAACCTGGTTTCACTTCCACTCATTAACGTTAATAACCCTCGGACTAATCCTTCTGCTTCTTACAATACTCCAATGATGACGTGATATTATCCGGGAAGGAACCTTCCAAGGACATCATACGCCCCCCGTACAAAAGGGCCTCCGTTACGGTATAATTCTATTTATTACCTCAGAAGTTTTCTTTTTTCTAGGGTTTTTCTGAGCTTTTTATCACTCAAGCTTAGCACCAACCCCTGAACTAGGAGGATGCTGACCACCAATAGGAATTACCACACTGGACCCATTTGAAGTCCCTCTCCTTAACACAGCAGTTCTACTAGCATCTGGTGTAACAGTAACATGGGCCCATCATAGCATCATGGAGGGGGAGCGAAAACAAACCATTCAATCCCTAGGACTTACAATTCTATTAGGCCTATATTTTACTGCACTTCAAGCTATAGAATACTATGAAGCCCCCTTCACAATTGCGGACGGGGTATACGGCTCTACGTTCTTCGTAGCTACAGGATTCCATGGACTTCATGTAATTATTGGATCAACCTTCTTGGCCGTCTGCCTCATTCGCCAGATCCAATATCACTTCACATCCGAACACCACTTCGGCTTCGAAGCCGCTGCCTGATACTGACACTTTGTTGATGTAGTTTGACTATTCCTATATGTATCCATCTACTGATGAGGCTCATATCTTTCTAGTATTTAAATTAGTACAAGTGACTTCCAATCATTTAGTCTTGGTTAAACCCCAGGGAAAGATAATGAATTTAATCATAACCATTCTTATTATTACAATAGCCCTATCTTCAATCCTAGCAATCGTGTCATTTTGACTCCCCCAGATAAACCCCGATGCAGAGAAACTCTCCCCTTACGAATGTGGATTCGACCCACTAGGATCCGCCCGATTACCATTTTCACTACGATTCTTTCTGATCGCTATTCTATTTCTCCTATTTGACCTAGAAATTGCCCTCCTTCTCCCGCTCCCTTGAGGCGATCAACTTCACAACCCCACAGGAACACTCTTTTGAGCAACTATAGTTCTAATTATTCTAACCTTAGGGTTAATTTATGAATGGACCCAAGGGGGCTTAGAATGAGCAGAATAAGGGAGTTAGTCCAAAAAAGACCTCTGATTTCGGCTCAGAAGATTGTGGTTTAAGTCCATGGCCCCCTTATGACACCAGTACATTTTAGCTTCAGCTCAGCATTCATCCTAGGACTAATAGGATTGGCATTCCACCGTACCCACCTACTTTCTGCACTTCTATGCTTAGAAGGTATAATATTATCCCTGTTTATTGCACTAGCCCTGTGAACACTACAATTCGAGTCTACAAGCTTCTCCACCGCTCCAATACTCTTGTTAGCCTTCTCCGCCTGTGAAGCAAGTACAGGCCTCGCACTTCTAGTAGCCACAGCCCGGACCCATGGGACCGATCGCCTGCAAAACCTTAATCTTTTACAATGCTAAAAGTACTTATCCCCACAATTATACTATTTCCTACAATCTGACTAATCTCCCCAAAATGATTATGAGCAGGAACCATCACCCACAGTCTATCAATCGCCCTTCTAAGTCTCACATGACTAAAATGGACATCCGAAACCGGCTGGGCCACATCTAACACATATTTAGGCACAGACCCCTTATCGACCCCCCTCCTGGTATTGACATGCTGACTACTACCATTAATAATTTTAGCCAGCCAAAATCACATCAATCCAGACCCAATCAACCGACAACGCCTCTACATCACACTACTTGCTTCACTGCAAACATTCTTAATCATAGCATTTGGGGCCACAGAAATTATTATATTTTATATTATATTTGAAGCCACACTTATTCCAACCCTAATTATTATTACTCGGTGAGGTAATCAAACTGAACGACTAAATGCGGGAACCTATTTTTTATTCTACACACTTGCAGGCTCCCTGCCCCTCCTAGTCGCTCTACTTCTACTCCAGCAATCCACAGGGACCCTCTCTATGATTGTAATTCAATATTCTCAGCCACTTCTTCTAGATTCCTGAGGCCATAAAATTTGATGGGCTGGCTGTCTTATTGCATTTCTAGTAAAAATACCACTATATGGTGTCCACCTATGGCTGCCTAAGGCACACGTAGAGGCCCCTGTTGCAGGATCTATAGTACTGGCAGCAGTATTATTAAAACTAGGCGGGTACGGCATAATACGAATAATAACCATGCTAGACCCCCTCTCAAAAGAACTAGTATACCCATTTATTATTTTAGCATTATGAGGGATCATTATAACAGGCTCTATTTGTTTACGACAGACAGATCTTAAATCATTAATCGCCTACTCATCCGTCAGTCACATGGGGCTCGTAGCAGGAGGTATTTTAATCCAAACCCCCTGAGGGTTTTCAGGAGCAATTATCCTAATAGTTGCCCACGGTTTAGTATCCTCAATATTATTCTGCTTAGCTAATACAGCTTATGAACGAACCCATAGCCGAACCATAATACTAGCCCGTGGACTACAACTAATTTTCCCTTTAACAGCAGTCTGATGATTTATTGCTAATCTAGCTAATCTGGCACTCCCCCCTCTGCCTAATTTAATAGGAGAGCTAATAATTATTACAACCCTATTCAACTGGTCCCCCTGGACCATCGTACTAACGGGAATAGGAACCCTAATTACAGCGGGCTACTCACTCTATATGTTCCTAATATCTCAACGGGGACCAACGCCAAGTCACATTATAAAACTTCAACCCTTCCACACCCGAGAACACTTATTAATAACCCTTCACCTAATTCCAGTAATTTTACTTGTAGCAAAACCAGAGCTAATGTGAGGTTGGTGTTATTAGTAAGTATAGTTTAACTAAAATATTAGATTGTGATTCTAAAGATAGAGGTTAAAATCCCCTTACTCACCAAGGAAGGACAGAAATCAATAAGTACTGCTAATCCTTATGCACCGCGGTTAAAATCCGCGGCTTCCTCACGCTTCTAAAGGATAACAGCTCATCCGTTGGTCTTAGGAACCAAAAACTCTTGGTGCAAATCCAAGTGGAAGCTATGAACCTAACAACATTAATTATATCCTCCTCACTTATTTTAGTTATTACAATCCTTATTATTCCACTATTAACATCACTAAACCCCCAACGCCATGAAATGGACTGAGCAAGCACACACGTAAAAACCGCTGTCAGCACCGCATTCTTCATTAGCCTATTGCCCTTAATAATCTTTCTTGACCAGGGCTTAGAAAGTATTACCACAAACTGACAGTGAATGAACACACACGTATTTGATACAAACATCAGCTTTAAATTTGACCACTATTCTCTTATTTTTACACCTATTGCCCTCTACGTCACCTGGTCTATTTTAGAATTTGCACTATGATACATACACTCAGACCCAAACATGAATCGATTCTTTAAGTATCTACTACTATTCCTGGTAGCAATAATTACCCTTGTTACTGCAAATAACATATTTCAACTATTCATTGGCTGAGAAGGGGTTGGAATTATATCATTTTTATTAATCGGATGATGGTACGGACGAGCAGACGCTAATACAGCAGCTTTACAAGCCGTTATTTACAACCGAGTAGGAGATATTGGATTAATCTTAAGTATGGCATGATTTGCTATAAACTTTAACTCCTGAGAAATTCAACAGATCTTCTTCCTATCAAAAGATTTTGATATAACAATTCCGCTAATAGGACTTATCCTAGCAGCAACAGGGAAGTCGGCCCAATTTGGCCTACACCCATGGCTTCCTTCTGCCATGGAGGGCCCCACACCAGTATCTGCCCTACTTCACTCTAGCACCATAGTTGTGGCCGGAATCTTCTTGCTAATTCGCCTTCACCCCCTTTTAGAAAATAATGAGACTGCACTAACAACCTGTCTATGCTTGGGCGCCCTAACTACTCTATTTACAGCCACCTGTGCCCTAACCCAAAATGATATTAAAAAAATTGTAGCTTTCTCAACATCCAGCCAACTGGGCCTAATGATGGTTACAATTGGCCTAAACCAACCACAACTGGCATTCCTTCACATCTGCACCCACGCCTTCTTCAAAGCTATACTATTCTTATGCTCCGGCTCAATTATTCACAGCCTTAATGACGAACAAGACATCCGTAAAATAGGAGGCCTTCACAATCTAATACCAGCAACCTCAACCTACCTTACAATCGGAAGCCTTGCACTAACAGGTACCCCATTCCTTGCAGGCTTCTTCTCAAAAGATGCTATCATTGAGGCCCTAAACACCTCACACCTTAACGCCTGAGCCCTGACCCTCACACTTATCGCTACATCCTTCACGGCAGTTTATAGCCTTCGAGTTGTTTTCTTTGTTACCATGGGGTCCCCCCGATTCCTACCATTATCTCCGATTAATGAAAATAACCCACTAGTAATCAATCCTATCAAACGACTTGCCTGAGGAAGCATTATTGCAGGTCTTATTATCACCTCTAATTTCCTCCCCTCAAAAACACCTGTAATAACAATACCCATAAGCCTAAAAATGGCAGCTCTTATAGTCACCATCACTGGGCTCTTAGTAGCCATAGAACTTGCAAACTTGACCAATAAACAAGTTAAAATAACCCCTACAATACCCTCACACAATTTCTCAAATATACTAGGATTCTTCCCAACACTAATTCACCGATTGACCCCAAAACTTAACCTTACCCTGGGTCAATCAGCTGCCAATAAATTTGACCAAACATGACTTGAGATATCGGGCCCAAAAGGATTGACCTTAACCCAAATAATAATATCAAAATTTTTTAGCGACATCCAACGAGGAATAGTTAAAACATACCTGACTATTTTCCTCCTAACTATTATTTTAGCTATTCTCTTAGTAATTATCTAAACCGCACGAAGACTGCCACGACTCAACCCCCGAGTTAACTCCAATACAACAAGCAGCGTTAAAAATAAAACTCAAGCACAAATCACTAACATTGCCCCACCAGAGGAATATATAATAGCTACACCCCCAACATCTCCTCGCAACATAGAGAACTCTTTTAACCCATCAATTATTACCCAAGAACCCTCATATCATTCCCCCCCCAATAACCCCGCCATTAAAACCACCCCTAGTGAATAAACTAATACATAACCTATAACAGAGCGACTTCCCCAAGCCTCTGGAAAAGGCTCAGCAGCTAAAGCCGCTGAATATGCAAATACCACAAGCATGCCTCCCAAATAAATTAAAAAAAGAACTAAAGACAAAAAAGACCCTCCAGAACCAACTAAAATTCCACACCCTACCCCCGCTGCCACTACTAAACCTAAAGCAGCAAAATAAGGGGTGGGATTAGAAGCAACAGCAATTAAGCCCACGATTAAAGCCACCAACAACATAAACGTAAAATAGGTCATAATTCTTGCTCGGATTTTAACCGAGACCAATGACTTGAAGAACCACCGTTGTAGTTCACTACAAGAACAATAATGGCAAGCCTACGAAAAACCCACCCCCTCATAAAAATCGCTAACAATGCACTAATTGACCTACCAACACCATCCAATATTTCCGCATGATGAAACTTCGGATCCCTACTGGGATTATGTCTAATTACACAAATTTTAACAGGTCTATTCCTGGCTATACACTACACTTCGGACATTTCAACCGCATTCTCATCAGTAGCTCACATCTGCCGAGACGTAAACTACGGATGACTCATCCGTAACATACATGCTAATGGTGCATCATTCTTTTTTATCTGTATTTACATACATATCGCTCGTGGCTTATACTACGGCTCATATCTCTATAAAGAGACCTGAAATATTGGTGTAGTATTACTCCTCCTAGTTATAATAACAGCCTTTGTTGGCTACGTTCTCCCATGAGGACAAATATCTTTTTGAGGGGCTACAGTCATTACAAACCTTTTATCAGCAGTCCCTTACATGGGGGATACACTCGTTCAATGAATTTGAGGAGGGTTTTCAGTCGACAATGCAACACTAACACGATTCTTCACATTCCACTTCTTACTGCCATTTATTGTTGCCGCCGCAACTCTAATTCATCTGCTGTTTCTTCACGAGACAGGGTCAAATAACCCTGCCGGTTTAAATTCCAATGCAGATAAAATCTCCTTCCACCCATATTTTTCATATAAAGATCTTCTCGGATTTATTATTTTACTGATAGCCTTAACATCATTAGCATTATTTTCCCCCAACCTAATAGGAGAGCCAGACAACTTTACATCAGCCAACCCGATAGTTACCCCACCGCATATTAAACCAGAATGATATTTTTTATTTGCCTATGCCATCCTGCGATCAATTCCAAATAAACTAGGAGGTGTACTCGCTTTACTATTCTCTATCCTAGTTCTAGTTGTGGTCCCAATCTTACATACCTCAAAACAACGAGGACTAACATTCCGCCCAATTACCCAATCATTATTCTGAGTACTTGTAACAGATATGCTAATCCTAACATGAATCGGGGGTATACCTGTAGAACAACCATACGTTATTATTGGTCAAGTAGCATCAGCTTTATACTTTATACTATTCCTCGTGCTTGTACCATTAGCAGGATGAGTAGAAAATAAAGCACTAAAATGATCTTGCCCTAGTAGCTTAGTCTTAAAGCATCGGTCTTGTAATCCGAAGATCGGAGGTTAAATTCCTCCCTAGTGCCCAAAAGAAGGAGATTTTAACTCCCACCCCTGGCTCCCAAAGCCAGGATTCTAAATTAAACTATCTTCTGATAGTAACATGTATGTACTAGTACATATATGCATAATATTACATAATGTACTGGTACATATATGTATTATCACCATTCATTTATTTTAACCCCAAAGCAAGTACAAACGTCCAAGAAATACATAAACCAAACGATTAAAACTCACAAATAATTTATTCTAACCTGGGAAATAGATTTATCCCCTAAACTTGGAACTCAAATTTTTCCTTGAATGAAACAGCTAAGGTTTATCTTAAAATAATTAATGTAGTAAGAGACCACCAACTGGTTGATATAATTGCATACTATTAATGATAGAATCAGGGACACAAAATGTGGGGGTCGCACACTGTGAACTATTCCTGGTATCTGGTTCCTATTTCAGGTACATAATTTTATTTACTCCACCCTCGGATAATTATACTGGCATCTGATTAATGGTGTAATTACATACTCCTCGTTACCCAACATGCCGGGCGTTCTTTTAAATGCATAGGGTTCTCTTTTTTAGGTTTCCTTTCATCTTGCATTTCAGAGTGCAAGCGCAATAATATATTTAAGGTAGAGCTATTCCTTGCACGAATTAAATTATGTTAATTATTAAATGACATAACTTAAGAATTACATATTAATATCTCAAGTGCATAACATAGACATCACTTCTTCAACTTCTCCTTATATATGCCCCCCCTTTGGCTTTTGCGCGACAAACCCCCCTACCCCCTTCGCTCAGCGAATCCTGTTATCCTTGTCAAACCCCGAAACCAAGGAAGGCTCGAGAACGTGCCAGCTAACAAGTTGAGATATGGATTAGCCATCCGCATTATATATATATACATGCACATTGCGTTAATGCATTTCACAATATCCCAAATTTTAGCCTAAAAACTTCTACTATAAATTTTAGTAAATTCTCAATGCTAAAATATTAAATATTTATAAC